GTGTGCTTCTGGGGGGGCGCGCATGCAGGAAGGAAGTTTGAGCTTGATGCAAATGGCTAAAATATCGTCTGCTTTATATGATTATCAATTAAATAAAAAATTATTTTATGTATCAATCCTTACATCTCCGACAACTGGTGGAGTGACAGCTAGTTTTGGTATGTTGGGGGATATCATTATTGCCGAACCCAATGCCTACATTGCATTTGCAGGTAAAAGAGTAATTGAACAAACATTGAATAAAACAGTACCCGAAGGTTCACAAGCAGCTGAATACTTATTCCAGAAGGGTTTATTCGACCTAATTGTACCACGTAATCTTTTAAAAAGCGTTCTGAGTGAGTTATTTAAGCTCCACGCCTTTTTTCCTTTGAATCAAAAGTCAAGCAAAATCAAGTAGAGCACTAAGTTCAATTATTTTTTTTGTGTTTGTAGCAAAAAGTAGTTAGTTTATCGGAATCAAAGTAAATAAGATAATAATGGCCTTTTCTTTGGTGATAGAAGATCGAATTGTAGAAAGAATTAAAACGAAAGTTGAGGATAACTCTTTTTTTGACCTATATTCCTGATTACGAATCAAGAAACCTTTATCACCAAGAGTGAGTTCTTCCTTTCGTGAAATTAGTAAAATAAAACGAATTTGGTCTTGTCTTAGGTATATAATTTGAAATTTCAATAGAGATAATAGAGTTTTGTATCTTTCTCTATCTACCGAAAAACCATTTTAGCTAAAAATCCATGTTGGGTCGGATTCGAATGAATCCGTCGATAATCTGTAAAAAACTCTTTATCTATTTTTAGAAAAGTAGAAGACAAGAACAAAAGACAAAGAAATGAAGAAAAATAATAAAGTTTATTATCATACATATCTTTCTCATGGAGGAGATGAATAAGTCCATTTATTTAGTTCTACAGTTCTACATTCTTTGCACTTATTCTTATTATACGTACTCAGTTAGATTTAGATATATCGATACTTCGATCTATACTAAGAATTTCAAATTCTTCAAATTCTATTAATAATAAATATTATCTAATATCTAATTAGAATTCAAATTCTTAATTTAATTATAATTATTACAAGATATCTTTATTTATATAATAACATAATAACAGATACAAATAGTAAATCGAGGTACCCCTTCTATGACAAATTTGAACCTTCCATCTATTTTTGTGCCGTTAGTAGGCCTAGTCTTTCCGGCAATTGCAATGGCTTCTTTATTTCTTCATGTTCAAAAAAACAAGATTGTTTAGATCCGCTGGGACCCAATCTCATCCATTTTTTTTTTTGAAAACGTGGACTTGTATCATAACACGGATATCTATTTATTGGAGTATAGTATAACATGTGATTTCCACCGAACATAAAGGAAAAAACTCTTATGCCCGCAGAAACATGATATATGGATATATCAATTCTAGCAATTTTCAAATAGATCAGGATCTCTGGATGGCTGAAATGTAGTCGGTGAATCTATATGTATATCGATATGTATAGTGGGATCGTATTAAATAAAGAGTATGTTATTATTTTAGATTTAACCAATTTGATGAATTACTCCTAAAGGTTGACATCAAACTAGTGCTAGTTCACCTCAAACTAGTGCTAGTTGATGAGAGTTACTTCGGAAACAAAAAAGTAAAGTCAAATTTTTCTGGGGTATTATCTCAATTCCAATAAAATGCAATCGAGTAAAGTATGACTTGGCGATCAGACGATATATGGATAGAACTTATAACGGGGTCTCGAAAAATAAGTAATTTCTGCTGGGCCTTGATCCTTTTTTTAGGTTCATTAGGCTTCTTATTAGTTGGAACTTCCAGTTATCTTGGTAGAAATTTGCTATCTTTTTTTCCGCCTCAGCAAATCATTTTTTTTCCACAAGGAATCGTGATGTCTTTCTACGGAATTGCGGGTCTCTTTATTAGCTCTTATTTGTGGTGCACAATTTCCTGGAATGTAGGTAGTGGTTATGATCGATTCGATAGAAAGGAGGGAATAGTCTGTATCTTTCGTTGGGGATTTCCGGGAAAAAATCGTCGCATATTCCTCCGATTCCTTATAAAAGATATTCAGTCCGTTAGAATAGAAGTTAAAGAGGGTATTTATGCTCGTCGTGTTCTTTATATGGACATCCGAGGCCAGGGGTCCATTCCCTTGACCCGTACTGATGAGAATTTGACTCCACGAGAAATTGAACAAAAGGCTGCTGAATTAGCCTATTTCTTGCGTGTACCAATTGAAGTATTTTGATAAATTGAGAATCAGAACGTTCATTCAATTAAAGAAAACGTATATGAAAGAACCATAAAACGAAACTCTTTTTATGGTCTTTATGTGCACGCAATTCAATAACAAATAACAAATCGAAATAATAGATTCATCTCAGACGGCAAACCATTTCGAAAGCAAGAATTTTTTTTAGTTCAATATTTGTTGGAATTGACACTTTAGATCCAGATAGATCGTATCTTGTAAATTTGAAATTCTTTCTTTTGTATTCTTTAATGACCAACAATTGGATTTCTTAATTAAATACTGAGAACTAGCCAATTTATCCTTTGCTAGTCATTTTTTTTTTATCATCCTAATATCTTTCCCTCAATTATTCTATTCCTGACTATGGGTAATCAATGAAATTTTTTCGAAATATTGGATATTTTGATAGCAAAGGAGTTCTTTCGTCTCAAAATCTGAATAATATTCATTACTTAAAGTGGTTCTTTCGATCATTCATCGAAAGGATACACTTTATTTTTAATTTGACCAATTGAGATATCAGGAAACAATATTCTCAATTTCTTCATTCGAAGTGAATTCTTAGCCTATTTCTGTATTCTTTCTAGATTCAAAGACTAACCACAAAATCACAAAGAAAATAGATTCATAAGTTCGATACCTTGTATAAAACTCATGTGTGTAAGAAATATTCGATCGCATAGAGTGTACGAATGGGTTGATTAACAATTTACAGACGAAAAAATGGCAAAAAAGAAAGCATTCACTCCTCTTTTCTATCTTGCATCTATAGTATTTTTGCCCTGGTGGATTTCTTTCTCAGTTAATAAATGGCTGGAATCTTGGGTTACTAATTGGTGGAATACTGGGCAATCCCAAATTGTCTTGAATAATATTCAAGAAAAGAGTCTTCTAGAAAAATTCAGAGAATTAGAGGAACTCCTCTTCTTGGACGAAATGATCAAGGAATACTCGGAAACACATCTCGAAGAGTTTGGGATAGGAATCCATAAAGAAACGATCCAATTAATCACGATACAAAATGAGAATCGTATGGATACGATTTTGCACTTCTCAACAAATATAATCTGGTTTGGTATTCTAAGCGGGTATTCAATTTTGGGTAAGGAAAAACTTGTTATTCTTAACTCTTGGGCTCAGGAATTCCTATATAACTTAAGTGACACAGCAAAAGCTTTGTGTATTCTTCTAGTAAGTGAGTTTTTTCTCGGATATCATTCACCCCCAGGTTGGGAATTCGTTATACGCTCTATCTATAACGAGGTTGGAGTTGTTGCGAATGAGCAAACTATAACTATTCTTGTTTGCATCCTTCCAGTAATTTTCGATACATGTTTTAAATATTGGCTTTTCCGTTATTTAACTAGTCTGTCTCCGTCAATTTTACTGCTTTATGATTCAATAACTGAATGATAAAGGATCCATTGATATTAATCTAATCCAATTAGAATGCTTAGTACTTTGTAGTTGTACATAAGCAAAGTATTGAAAATCATATTTACTCTTCCTATTTCTAACCATCGGGAAGATTCATCCTAGATTATTCCAGCAAATAGCAGAATCGTGGCTAGGGAACTATACTAGCGACCTACCCAATTTATTGTAGAAATTTTCGCGATCAATGATTGGACCATGCAAACTAGAAATGCTTTTTCTTGGCTAAAGAAACAGATTACTCGATCTATTTCCGTATCGCTCATGATATATATCTTAACTCGGACGTCCATTTCAAGTGCATATCCCATTTTTGCACAGCAGGGTTATGAAAATCCACGAGAAGCGACTGGGCGTATTGTATGTGCCAATTGCCATTTAGCTAATAAGCCCGTGGAAATTGAGGTTCCACAAGCGGTACTTCCTGATACTGTATTTGAAGCAGTTGTTCGAATTCCTTATGATATGCAACTGAAACAGGTTCTTGCTAATGGTAAAAAAGGGGGGTTGAACGTCGGAGCTGTTCTTATTTTACCGGAGGGGTTTGAATTAGCTCCTCCCGATCGTATTTCTCCTGAGATGAAAGAAAAGATTGGCAATTTGTCTTTTCAGAGCTATCGCCCCAATAAAACAAATATTCTTGTGGTAGGCCCTGTCCCTGGTAAAAAATATAGTGAAATAACCTTCCCTATTCTTTCCCCGGACCCTGCTACTAAGAAGGATGTTCACTTCTTAAAATATCCTATATACGTAGGCGGGAACAGGGGAAGGGGTCAGATTTATCCCGACGGCAACAAGAGTAACAATACAGTTTATAATGCTACAGCAGCAGGTATAGTAAGCAAAATCATACGAAAAGAAAAAGGGGGGTATGAGATAACCATAACGGATGCGTCGGAGGGACGTCAAGTGGTTGATATTATCCCTCCCGGACCAGAACTTCTTGTTTCCGAGGGCGAATCTATCAAATTTGATCAACCATTAACGAGTAATCCTAATGTAGGCGGATTTGGTCAGGGAGATGCAGAAATAGTACTTCAAGATCCATTACGTGTCCAAGGACTTTTGTTCTTCTTGGCATCTGTTATTTTGGCACAAATCTTTTTGGTTCTTAAAAAGAAACAGTTCGAGAAGGTTCAATTGGCCGAAATGAATTTCTAGATTCGCAGATTTATCGATATCAAGTACGTAAAAAGAACCAAATTCTTGTTGGCGATTATTTATGATCAAAAAAATGAAATTATGAAAACTCCTTTGTCTTATTTATACTCTTCTTCAAAATCTACATTACATACTCTTTTTC